CATGAGGCTGATCCTGAGCTGCCATCCACGCACGAATGCCCTCGTTTAAAAGAATATTTTTGGTATAGAAAGTCTCAAATTCAGGATCTTCCGCTGCACGGATTTCCTGGGAAACGAAGTCATAGGCACGTAGGTTCAGAGCCAGGCCAACTACGCCAATAGCACTCATCCATAAACCCGTAACAGGTACAAATAGCATAAAGAAATGTAACCAACGTTTATTGGAAAAAGCAACACCAAAGATTTGGGACCAAAAGCGGTTAGCAGTGACCATTGAATAGGTTTCTTCAGCTTGAGTTGGGTTAAAAGCGCGGAAGGTATTTGCACCATCACCATCTTCGAATAGAGTGTTTTCTACGGTAGCCCCATGAATAGCGCATAGCAGAGCCGCGCCTAATACTCCGGCAACTCCCATCATATGAAATGGGTTCAACGTCCAATTATGAAATCCTTGGAAGAAAAGGATGAATCGAAATATAGCTGCTACGCCAAAACTCGGCGCAAAGAACCAACCAGATTGTCCTAGTGGATAAATAAGGAATACGGAAACAAAAACTGCGATTGGCCCAGAGAATGAAATTGCATTATACGGCCGCAATTGAACAGACCGAGCAAGTTCAAATTGACGTAACATGAAACCAATTAGTGCAAAAGCCCCGTGTAGAGCGACAAAAGTCCACAGACCACCCAATTGACACCAACGAGTAAAATCCCCTTGTGCTTCTGGGCCCCATAGTAGCAACAAAGAGTGCGCTAAACTATTGGCAGGGGTGGAAACCGCCGCGGTTAAGAAATTACAACCTTCCAAATAGGAACTAGCCAATCCATGGGTATACCAAGAAGTTACAAAAGTAGTCCCTGTAAACCAACCTCCTAAAGCGAAATAAGCACAAGGAAAGAGCAATAGGCCGGACCATCCTACAAAAACGAAACGGTCCCTTCGTAACCAGTCGTCCATAATATCAAACAGATCATTTTCTTCTTTAGTAACTCTACCAAGGGCTATAGTCATACTGATCCTCCTATTCAATTACTTCAACCATTTCCGAGCACCTCATATTACTTCCAGGGCATACGATAGTTTGATTATCTATGGACGATTTCTTTCTCGCTCAATGCCCTTTTTCAATGGTCTCGAAGATATAAATTTTGCATTTTTATCTATGGGGCCACAACCGAGGTCGTGGTAAATCCATGAATTCCATTCTATTAATTTTTCTTATACTATAGAAATAAAGAAATAAACATTTGAATTCAGCATTATTCCATGATTCCTATTTCAAAGCCTATCTTTTAAGAGAAAAATAACCCCTCTTTTCTCATTCGCTTTTTTTGCATGGGTGAAAGAACAAAAATAGGATTCTAAAAAAAAAAAAGAAAGATATTGAAAAGAAAAATTGACTTTTGAAACCCTTTTTTATGTGTAACGGAAAAGAGTTGCGATTTCTTCTTATTCCTATAGAACGTCTAGTAACAAGAATATGAAATCGTAAATAGCGAAAAATTCTTGCCTTGCGCGATCTAAGTCTAAGGAAATACAAAAAATCCGCTTATACACCAATTTCATCCACATTAAATTTATATATCAGAATAGCGAATAGAGGCATCATTCAAGGAGTCAGGTCTACTTACTTTATCTTTCTTTCCAATTTTATGGTGGGTTTGATAAGAACCTTTTTTACTTTGTGGATAAATAATTGAAAAAAATAGTTTTTTTATAACCTGCTTGTTTTATTTTAATAAATCCTATATGGAACTGCCCGCTGAAGAGAAAATATATCTGATTGTCTCTCAGCCTATATCGAATTTTAGAAAGAAAAAACAAGAATTTTCTTCTTTTTTTTATTAACATTAAGAAAAAAGAATATAACTAAAATGGAATTGGCAATATAATTTTTATGCACTTTTGAAATGAAAGAAAAAGAAAGGGTTTTTGCAATCGTTATTTCTTTCCTCTGTCATATCACGAAAACCTTTCGATTTGGAATGGGGAGAGATGGCTGAGTGGACTAAAGCGGCGGATTGCTAATCCGTTGTACAATTTTTTTGTACCGAGGGTTCGAATCCCTCTCTTTCCGCCCCCTCGGATCGTTTGGGACTTTTGAATTGTAAGGAATTCTGACCCCCGGATTTTCTCATAGATAAATGTACGAAAAAAATTCAATTTGTAATAAAAAATTCCCAAAAATTTTGGATTTTTACTCCTCACGCCCAGGATTACGTCCTGGGTCATTAGATAAGAATCCAAAGATAAAGAGGGAAATAAAGAATATCACTACTGTATAAACAAAAAGTTTGAGAGTAAGCATTACATAATCTCCAAGATTTTTTTTAAGGAATAGATTACCTGTTTTTCCTTACCACACAGATCCACTAGGATGGTTTTTTTTATTTTGACACCTAAAAATGCAAAAATCAATTCTTAAAAAAAATTGCAAGAATTGCTTTATAATAAGCACTCTTATCAATTCAATATCAAAAATTCGCCTAAGTATTGTGTGGGTACCTAAAGGTACCTGCTCAACCTAGGTGCAGGGGGTAGAAAGGCGGATCCAAATTTTTGGCTGCAGCTATACATTCAATGTCGAAGAATTAGAATTTTAGAATCGAAGGTTCATAATATAAGACTTCTCGGCTCTTATTCATTTTTGGAATTTTTTTGGAATGAATACATCATTCAATTTGGCAGACAGAATAGTAAAGATTTCATCGAAAGCTTACAGCAGCTTGCCAAACAAACGCTAAGAGAAAAAAGAGTACAGGTATGACAGGCATAACATCCACGATTGGGTTGAAAATGGCATAAGCTTCGGGTAATTTGGCGAAGAAAAAACTAGTCGGATAAAGAACAGAATTAAAACAGATACAGGTTAAACTAAGTATATTAGGCATAACAAGCATTTCGTTCTTGTAGAGTAGATAATTGGATTTTGATTGAGTTATTTTTCTAAGGGAAAAAGGAAAAGAAAAGGTGAATTCAAAATGCTTTTTTCTTCGAACTTTCCCAAACAAAAAATACCTCCTTGTATTCGCATTCTCAAATGAGAATGGAAGAAATTCGACTTTCATATAATATCTTAATAGAATTCCATGTAATGATCAATGCATTTTTTGAATTCTATATTATCCGCATGTCTAGAATCCTAGCAATAAAATATTCCTCATTTTTGAGGTAATTGAAGTGGGATTGACGAATAATATATAAAACTAATAATGTTTATTTATGTCGCATAAAACGAAATGAAATGGGGCGTGGCCAAGTGGTAAGGCAGCGGGTTTTGGTCCCGTTACTCGGAGGTTCGAATCCTTCCGTCCCAGATTTTATCTGATTCTTTCTCAGAAAACAAAATCAAGTGTCAAGTCCAGTCAAATTGAATATCTTTATTTTCATGAAAAATTTATGTCTTTGAAATTTTGAACTTCTTAGATAAACTTTATGCTCCGTATCCAGGAAGTGGGAATTCTTACAGGATACATTTGACACCCAATGTGAAAGAAAAGAAGTACTCCCTAAGTAAGTAAAAAAAAGAGGGGGGGGTATCCTAATTCTCTGTTTCATGGCCAGATTAAAGAGGAGGATGTTTTTAGCTTCAGCACAGGCCTTAAAACTTTGACCAAGATCGGCGCGATAAAAAAGAAAAGAGGTTCCATTCTACGGATAGGGACTCAATTTTTCGATTTTAGGTATTATCTGATTTGTAAATATCCATTTCTAAATTAATGGAATGTGAGGATTAGAGAAAAATTCATATATTCTGTCTACTCGACTTTCGAATTGATTGAAAAAAAATTAATTAGGTAAAACACTGTATAAAAAATGATACCTATCCCTTTATGATACCTATCCCTTTATGATAGAGATAGATTTTTTTATTATTTAGTAAAAAAGAAGGGTCCTTCTTTTTCTTTGGTTAAGCAAAAACGATCTTGATCTGTGATTCTTTAAATATCCAGAATGATCCATTCTGGTAAGGTTAAAGTAAGAACTGTTCGTTGGATAGAGTAGAGTGGATTCAAAAAAATCAGACTTTTCTTAGAAGTATGATATGAGAGCTTTATAAACCAAAAAACTACCAATCTTTTCATTGGCATAGTTTATTTGGTTAATAGTTAATTGTTTTTTTACAGAAAAATATATTAATTAATTAAATTAATTCAACTTTTTGTAGGTTGCTAGTTTATTTGTTGGGGAAGAGTCGATTCTTCTCGTTTCAGGATTGATCATCTCAAGTTCTCTGTTGAGAATAAAAATTAAATAATAAATAAGTCTTAAGCAAACTTTTTTCTTCCTCTTTTTCGAACTATGTTTCGTTCATATGATAGAATATGCGTTTAAATAAATTGGATCTTTGCAGAGTCTTCTACAATAAATACTTATTAAATACTTATTTCTTTTATCCGAATTTCCCCATAGAGAGCAATGACTATTCATGATTCCACCCATATTGGATCAATTCGCGATACCATTTTGCAATGAAATTAGAGGAATGAATGTTATGGTAAAACTTCGTTTAAAACGATGTGGTAGAAAGCAACGTGCGACTTGAAGGACACGATCAATTATGGATTTTGCTATCCATCATTTTCCATAGTAACGAAAATGCCCTTGGCTCGACATAGTCTGTTCTATTCGTCCCGAATCAATTTGTGCTGGGTTGTTTGTAAGTAAATAGTACACGATGGAGCTCGAGAGGACAGAATTTTTTTTTATCAAGGGAAAGAGTCTAGGGTTAGTGAAAACTAATAAATTAGGCCAACTTTGTCAGTCTATCCTTAATATAGAAATGGAAGGTTAAAATAAGAAAAAAGAAAGGGTATGTTGCTACTCTTTTGAAAGAAAAAAGAATAGGAATTCCCGAAGTAATGTCTAAACCTAAGGATTTCACAAATCAAAGATAAAGGATTCTGGAACAAGTAAACACGATTTTCAACCGTCTCAACAATAGAATTAGATCAGAATAAAGAATAAAAGTCCATTTGTTCGAGATGAGATAAAGAAAAGAGTTTAGAGACGACTCAAAAAATTTCGAAGGATTTTTCTTTTGAAGTCTGTCAGTCAAAATTAGCCAACTTGAGTCATGAGTATAAATGAAATTTGTTTTTTCTTTTCTGTAAGGAAATTAATACAAGTCATAATTGAAATTTCTATTCACTTGTATTATAGACAGAAATTATAGACAGAAATTCGAATCATTTTCTCGAGCCGTATGAGGAGAAAACCTCCTATACGTTTCTAGGGGGGGCTTTGTTTATCTACATCTATCCCAATAAGCTATCTATCGAATCGTTGCAATTGATGTTCGATCTCGAAGAGAAGGAAGAGATCTTCGAAAAGTGGGTTTTTATGATCCGATAAAGAATCAAACTTGTTTAAATGTTCCGGCTATTCTCTATTTCCTTGAAAAGGGTGCTCAACCTACAAGAACTGTTTATGATATTTTAAAGAAGGCAGAAATCCTTAAAGATAAAGAAAGAACTTGGAGTTAATTGAAAAACTAAATGAATAAAAAAGTAGGAGAGGGTCGCTAGTACCCCTTAATTATTTAGACACAATTTGCCTATTTCTTAGTCCTATTTTTTTGCTGCATTTATGTCGTGCTAATCCAACAAAAGTCCTTATTTTATTTTATTTCCTTTTTGTATCTAATGGGTTTTCTTACCATTGTATTTCCATTGACAAAGGTCTATTGAACAAATAGAATTTGTAGATAGATAGGTCTCTTTATCGTCACTCCATATTAGGTATTTCTGTCTACACTTCGCTCAAATGATAGGGTTGCCCCTCTTGCATGTACTCTCATATCTTGCATGTACTCTCATACAAGATTTTTTTATTCATACAAGATATTTTGATTTAAAGAAATCCAAAAAAATTACTAAAAAAAAAGAAAATTTTGCCATTGTGATTGGGGCCTTTTTTACCCCTAGTGAAATTTAACCGGATCTATTCATTTTTGTATTTGAGTTTTTTTTTTCTTTTAATGGGTGATAAAGTCTTTCTTTTGATGTCTTGCTAATTCCTAATTCAATGTTTTGACAGGAGCGTCCGGTGTAATTCCATCGATTTTTGGATTTCGATCGTATCTAAGATCCTATTTTTTCTGGGTTGCTAACTCAATGGTAGAGTACTCGGCTTTTAAGTGCGACTATGATCTTTTACACATTTGGATGAAGCAACAAATTCGTCCAGACTCTTGGTAGAGTCTAGAAGACCACGACTGATCCTCAAAGGTAATGAATGGAAAAAATAGCATGTCGTAATAAATTTGAATAAAAAAATTCCGATTTTCTGGGTCTAGTGAATAAATGGATAGAGCCTCGCTCTAATTCTGGTAAAATAAAAAGCAACGAGCTTAACTTCTTAATTGGAAGGATTCCCCGATCTAATTAGACGTTAAAAATAGATTAGTGCCTGATGTGGGGAAAGGTTAGGTTTTCCTATAAGTGGACCCTTGCCTTTTTTTTAGAAATCCTAATTATTCTTGATTATGGATTGAAAAGGGAATGTTATGAATTGAATGTGTAAAAGAAGCAGTATATTGAGAAAGAGGCTGTATTCCAAAGTCAAAAGAGCAATTGGCCTGCAAAAATAAAAGATTTGTTCTTTTTTGGTAATTAGAACAAACATAAACTAATTAGATAGAAAAAGAGCGGAAAAAGATCTATGGATTAGACTCTCTTTCTTTCCAGGGTTTGTATTATGCAACACCCTGTTCTGACCATATTGCACTATGTATCAAAATTTGATAAACCGAGAAATACTTTTTTTCTCTTATTCAAGTAGAAATACAAATGGAAAAATTCGAAGGGTATTCACAAAAACGGAAATCTCGTCAACAATACTTCGTCTACCCACTTCTATTTCAGGAATATATTTATGCATTTGCCCATAATTATGGATTAAATGGTTCCGAATCCGTGGGAATTTTTAGTTTTAATAACAAGAAATTGAGTTTACTACTTGTGAAACGTTTAATTATTCGAATGTATCAACAGAATTTTTGGATTAATTCGGTTAATCATCCTAACCAAGATCAATTGTTGGATCACAGCTATTATTTTTATTCTGAGTTTTATTCTCAGATTCTATCTGAGGGGTTTGCGATCGTTGTAGAAACCCCGTTCTCGCTAGGGCAACTATCTTGTCCGGAAGAAAAAGAAATACCAAAGTTTCAAAATTTACAATCTATTCATTCAATATTTCCCTTTTTAGAAGACAAATTTTTGCATTTACATTATCTATCACATATAGAAATACCCTATCCTATCCATTTGGAAATCTTGCTTCAACTCCTTGAATACCGGATTCAAGATGTTTCGTCTTTGCATTTATTGCGATTCTTTCTCAACTATTATTCGAATTGGAATAGTCTTATTACTTCAATGAAATCTATTTTTCTTTTGAAAAAAGAAAATAAAAGACTATTTCGATTCCTATATAACTCTTATGTATCAGAATATGAATTTTTCTTGTTGTTTCTTCGTAAACAATCTTCTTGC